ATTGGGTAGACCTCATACAATAACTGTCCTAGTTCTACCGTATCTTTTGTTTCATTTCTTCTGGAACAATCACAAACACTTTTTGGATTATGGATCTACTACCAGAAATTCAATGCGTAATCTCAGCATTCAATGTGTATTCCTGAATAATCTCATTTTTCAATTATTCAACCATTTCATTTTACCAAGTTCAACGTTAGTCAGATTAGTCAACATTTATATGTTTCGATGCAACAACAAGATGTTATTTGTAACAAGTAGTTTTGTTGGTTGGTTAATTGGTCACATTTTCTTCATGAAATGGGTTGGATTGGTATTATTCTGGATACGGCAAAATCATTCTATTAGATCGAATGTACTTATTCGATCTAATAAGTACCTTGTGTCAGAATTGAGAAATTCTATGGCTCGAATCTTTACTATTCTCTTATTTATCACCTGTGTCTACTATTTAGGCAGAATACCGTCGCCTATTGTCACTAAGAAACTGAAAGAAACCTCAAAAACGGAAGAAAGGGGGGAAAGTGAGGAAGAAACAGATGTAGAAATAGAAAAAACTTCCGAAACGAAGGGGACTAAACAGGAACAAGAGGGATCCACCGAAGAAGACCCTTCCCTTTGTTCGGAAGAAAGGGAGGATCCAAAAAAACTACATGAAAAAAAAAAGAGGCAAGAAATTTTGAAGTTAGAAATACTTAAAGAGAAAGAAGATAAAGACCTCTTCTGGTTTGAAAAACCTCTTGTGAATCTTCTTTTCGACTATAAACGATGTAATCGTCCATTGAGATATATAAAAAAAAATGTCTTTCAAAATGCTGTAAGAAATGAAATGTCACAATATTTTTTTCACGTATGTCCAGTTGATGGAAAACAAATAATATCTTTTACATATCCACCCAGTTTATCGATTTTTTTGGAAATGATGCAAAGAAAGATGTCTTTGTGTACGACCGAAAAACTATCCCCCGAAGATCTGTATAATCATTGGGTTTATACCAATGAACAAAAAAGGTACAGCTTGAGCAATGAATTCATAAACCGAATAGAAGTTCTAAACAAGGGATCTCTTACTATGGATGTGCTTGAAAAAAGGACCAGATTGTATAATGATAAAAATAACCAAGTCTAGTCACTTCTTATTCTATTCAAAAAGAATAGATATAGATATAGTAAATTAATAAAAAGCCGGATACATATGATAAATATACAAAGAGATAAGAAGAGATTCGCCCTCCCCCCACATATTTGATCCCTTCTCCTACAAAGAAACTTGCAACACCAACACCATTGGTAATTCCGTCAATTACCCGTCTATCTAAAAAATGAGTTACTTCAGCTAATCCTCTTATACTTGTAGTTAAGCATGTTGCATAAAAAACATCTATGTAACCACGATTATATGACCAATTGTATATCGCATTTATTATTCGGTCCAATAAAATTTTCTTAGAGCCTGTTTTTTTAACAAATGAATTGATTAAGTCCAAATTCTGAAAAGATGAATTAACAGACCCATATAAAATAGACGCTATGAATATTCCAAAACAGGCTATACTGACTGAATAAATTGCATTTGTCACAAATTCATACCAATCCACAGAATAGTTCGAATTTTTATGTAAAAGGTTTATTGATGGAGTTAACCATTTCGATAATATATCAAAATCCATTACTCCTTGATCGAAAGGAATTCCTATGGATCCAACGAACAAAGTAAATAGGACCAATATAAGTAGAGGCAAAAGCATAGTATTGTCTGATTCATGGGGATACGTTGAAGTGTCTTTATTTTCAAAAAAAATCCTACAGGAGCGTATCAGATTTCTTACATTTCCGTTCATTTTGTATATCTTCTTCGAAAAAAAGGAAACCTTTTCATTATTATTCATTGTTGATAAAAACAAATTTCTGTTAACTGGTTTGGTTCCTTCTTTCCCCCATATAGATATTGAATAGAACGAGCTATTTTGAGTGCCACTGTAATTTTGAAAATGAGCATGTAAATGACCATCAAAAGTAAGTAAATACATCCGAAACATATAAAACGCAGTTAACCCCGCTGAGAAACAAGCTATTATCGCGAAAATAGGTGAATACAACCAACTATCATTAAGAATTTCATCTTTAGACCAAAAACAAGCAAGAGGTGGAATTCCACAAAGAGAAAGTGTACCTAATAAAAAAGTATTTTTTGTAATCGGCACATATTTTGTTAAACCACCCATAAGAACCATGTTCTGACTTTTATCTGGAGAATATCCAACAATGGGTTCCATTGAATGAATAATTGATCCGGATCCTAAAAACAATAATGCTTTCGAATAGGCATGAGTGATCAAATGGAATAAAGCAGCTCGATAAGAGCCTATCCCTGGGGCTAACATAATATAACCCAATTGAGACATTGTAGAATAGGCTAAACTTCTCTTAATATCTCTTTGAGCAAGAGCTAAAGTAGCTCCTAATAGTACCGTTATTACACCTATCAAAGAAATGAGATTCATTATGTAAGGTATGACTGTGAAAAGCGGAAGAAATCGAGCGACAAGAAAAATGCCTGCTGCTACCATAGTAGCAGCATGGATAAGAGCCGAAATAGGAGTAGGCCCCTCCATGGCATCAGGTAACCATACATGAAGGGGAAATTGTGCGGATTTAGCAACTGCACCGACGAATAATAGGGAGGCACACAGAGTAGCAAATAACGAGTTGACCCCATTATTACGGATCAGGTTATTGAAGATTTCGAACAAATCTCGAAATTCGAAACTCCCTGTTATCCAATAAAAACCTAAGATTCCTAATAATAACCCAAAATCCCCTACACGATTAGTTACAAACGCTTTTTGACAAGCATTTGCGGCAGCCGGTCGTGTGAACCAAAAACCTATTAATAAATACGAACACATTCCCACTAGTTCCCAAAAAATATGAATTTGTATCAAATTGGAACTAGTAACTAATCCCAACATGGAAGTATTGGAAAAACTCATATAAGCAAAAAATCTCAAATATCCTTGATCATGAGACATATAATTGTCACTATAAATAAGAACCACGATTCCAACCGTAGTGATTAGTATTGACATAATAGAAGTAAGTGGATCGATCAAGTAGCCGAACTCTAAGGAAAAATCAGTATTGATGGTCCAAGACCATAGATGTTGATAGATAGAACTGCCATTTATCTGTTGAATAGACAGATCGGACGAAAAAACCATAACTATACTTAGCAATGAAACACTAGGAAAAGTCCACATACGACGCAAATTTTTTGTTGCGGTCGGAACAAGCAGAAGTCCCAACCCTATTGACATAGTAACTGGAAGTAGAGCGAAAGGTATGATCCATGCATATTGATATGTATGTTCCATAAGAAAATCAAACTTTCTTTTTTTATTCTTATTAATTGTTTCCCATTCACCAGCCCTTATTTCTTCCGGAAGGAGCAATAATCAAATAAAAAAAAAAAAATTCAAATGAAGAAGTTACAATTCTTCAAATAACCAAGTTACTAGTTAAAAGCTACTACCTAGTTATTAACGAAGATATTTATTAAGATAAAAAATATGAAATTTTCAATTATTCTACTATATACATACGATACGGTGATTTCTATCCATATTTATATCAATTATAGTAAGGAAAAAGAATGATACCAAAAATTCAAGTACTTTATTCTGATATGTATCGTAGGATCTGCCAATAACTTGATCCAATAAACCTAATTTTTATTTAGTTTCTTCGGAGTCATTAACTAATTCTGGAATTGATTGGCTTCTAGTCCAATAAAACAAACTTATGTTTATGTGTTTATGAAAAATCCTAGAATACTTGTCACTTCGCATAGAACTAAAATGAGAAATTACTCAAATTCCCTTTATTTTATCAAGTAATGTATTGTTTAACGGATTAACTACTTTGATTGAATTTAAATTTTCATTATGTGGACTCTATCTCCGAGCTTGATCAATTAATAGAAAAGGTTACACTCATTATTGGTTTCCTAAATTAGGAAAGGGTTCTTAAGCTTTTCGATTTATTAAATATAACATTTATAATATATATATATATTATCTAAATAGACTGAGATATGAATTGGAACCTTTTTAATTCTTATCAATGGCATCCGATTCAACGGTAGTAGATCCCGCCCGTAGACATAGATTGAATAAAGATATGAAGCCCCCAATCAGTACAAATTATTCTTTCTTCGAACATTGGATGTAATGGAAATGTGAAAAAACAAAATTCCCTTGAAAATCACATCGTTTTTTCTTTTTTCTTCTATTTCATTTCTTTTTTTATCTTTAATGATACCATATGCGATGCTCATCTATCTGTATCCATACTTTTCTATGTTATGAAGTAAGCATAAGTATCGGCTATGGAATAAAGATAGATAATGAATAGTTAATAGAAAGAACAATCTATTTTGAATTGAACAATAAATGTCTTTCACGTCCAACTATAAAAATGAGTGACCCTTTTATTTTGAAATGGCGGTTCCAAAGAAACGTACTTCTCTGTCAAAAAAGCATATTCGTAGAAATATTTGGAAAGGAAGGGGATATCAGGCCGCGGCAAAAGCTTTATCTTTAGCTAAATCTATTTCTACCGGGCATTCAAAAAGTTTTTTTGTGCGACAAACAAGTAATAAAGCCTTGGAATGATCTGAATCTGAATCAGCATGACTCGATGAATTGGATGATTCAATTTATAAGATGAAGAATTCACATTAACTAATGTTTTGAACTCATCAATATGAGATAGAACTAGCTGTTGTGGTATGTAGAATAAAAATTATTCTGTATACTAGGTTCTAAAAATGATTTCTTTTTGTGTTTGAAAAAAAAAAAAAAGAAAGAAGTAGTTAGACACAAAATACAAGGTTTCACCTTTCATTGATTGGTTTTTATAATTCGCGAGATGGGGATTGTAACTTTCCCCATCGATTCATTTTTCACAATAACAAAACTCTTACTTTTTTTCTTAGGAAGGGATTGGCTTATTGGATTATGTATCTCCAATAGTTATACATCATTAAGATTTTTTGAAAATCTGAAACAAGTATGAACGAGGTTAGAGCCCCCTTTTTTGTTCCAAAGTAAGGCGGGGATAAGATTCATAGTCAAAGTCAATGGATTATTGAAACTAATTGATTAAAATATACATTTTAAAACTTTGATTTGTAGCTCTCTGAATCACTACATATCTACAAGGACTCCCTCTTATTTCGAACAGAAAAAAAAAAAAAAGAAAAAAACTGCCAGGATCCCATTTAGATCGATATTTATGTACTAAAGAATGAGTCAATCTTACGTAATCCAACCCCAATGGATCCTATCCCATGTTTGAGCTGGAGGATCGATCAATCGATATATCTAGATCTAATATCTAAATTATTTTATCTATTAATATTAGATTTCAAATCTATATATAAAGAGATCTTATCAGTTTCATTTTTATTTTCTAAGTTTTCTAAGTTAAAGTACATTAAAGTACATACAGTAGAATTCCAATAAAGATTGAAACTCTTTTGTTATACGATATGCCCGGTCCAATACCTAATGGGTTTGGTAAATCCTCACACAAATTATGTTATGTATACAATGAAGATCCCAATCATTAATACATCTTTGATACCAAACTATCCAAATTTTTATAGAAATCCTTTGGGTGTAGTGATGAAGTTGTGATATATAAAAAATATTGTTTTATTTTGTTCATTGAAAAATGAATCTTTTTCGTTTCGGATCTATCAAATCAGATAAATGAGAAATGAATCGTCAAAAAATGAGAAAAAGAAATTCTTAGTTCTATACCCGGACTCAGGGTATAACCGTCTAGTTCCAACTATTCCAGAAGAACTTATAATACAGAAAAGCCCGCTGTTTAAAATGACCTCCTGCCACGATACTAAGGATTATTGAGCGTTTAAATATTTATTTGAACGGGTCTTTATTCATCGATTCTAACATTTCCTAAAATAGATTGCATTAAATCCCTCAATCTCGACGATTGAACATCATATGGACTATGATTATTTCGATGAAGCCGCCATGGTGAAATTGGTAGACACGCTGCTCTTAGGAAGCAGTGCTAGAGCATCTCGGTTCGAGTCCGAGTGGCGGCATCCTCTAAAAAAGGCACAATAGATCCTATAATGAATTCAATTCCGGATTTCCATTCCGTAATTGGGGATACCCCCCTAAAAAAAAATTATGATATTTGCCACTTTAGAACATATATTAACTCACATCTCTTTTTCTATCATTTCAATTGTTATTACGATTCATTTGATGACCTTATTAGTCCATCAAACCGTAGTACTATTTGATTTGTCAGAAAAAGCCATGATGGCTACCTTTTTCTGTATAACAGGATTATTAGTTACTCGTTGGATTTATTCGAGACATTTGCCGTTAAGCAATTTATATGAATCTTTAATGTTTCTTTCGTGGAGTTTCTCCATTATTCATATGTTTCCTAAAAGACGGAACCAGAAAAGTGATTTAAGCGCAATAACCGCGCCAAGTGCTATTTTTACCCAAGGCTTTGCCACTTCGGGTCTTTCAACCGAAATGCATCAATCTGCAATATTAGTACCTGCTCTACAATCCCAGTGGTTAATGATGCACGTAAGTATGATGTTATTGAGTTATGCAGCTCTTTTATGTGGATCGTTATTATCCGTAGCTCTTTTAGTCATTACATTTCGAAAAAACCTAGATATTCTTCGCAAAAGCAATCATTTATTAATTGGGTCATTTTCCTTTGTGAATGAAAAAAGAAGTGTTTTACAAAACACTTCTTTTCTTTCATTTATAAATTATCACAGGTATCAATTAACTCAACAATTAGATCAGTGTAGTTATCGTGTCATTAGTCTAGGGTTTACTTTTTTAACCATAGGTATTCTTTCGGGAGCAGTATGGGCTAATGAGGCATGGGGGTCTTATTGGAATTGGGACCCCAAGGAAACTTGGGCATTTATTACTTGGACCATATTCGCGATTTATTTACATAGTAGAACAAATCAGAGCTTTCAGGGTGTGGATTCGGCAATTGTGGCTTCTATAGGATTTCTTATAATTTGGATATGCTATTTTGGGGTCAATCTATTAGGAATAGGACTCCATAGTTATGGTTCATTCACATTAACAACTAATTGAAGAAAGGGCCTGAAGAATACATAGGAACATCGTCCCGTATATTATATAAAGAAGGTTTGTGCAAGTTTTTTCGAACCATTTGAATCACTACTTGATTCAAATGGTTCGAAAAAACTTTAGATGTATCTGATTATAATTCACTTCATTTTTTTTTTTTTCTTTCATTGCATTATACAGTGAACGCTTTTAAAAATCACACAGTTCTTTTACATTAATGTAATGTCTTATTAATGAAAACTATTTATGAAAATAAATAGATAGAATAGCTTCTATCCTGTCAATTGATAGCGAGAGAACAAAATCAGGATAAATACCAATACCTATTACAGGTAGAAAGATACAGACCGAAACAAATAGTTCTCGTGGTCCAGAATCGAAAAAAAAAGAGTTTGGAACGTTGAATAGCTTGTAGCCATAGAACATCCGACGTGACATAGATAATGAATAAATAGGAGTTAATATCATTCCAATTGCCATTACGAAAGTAATTAGTATTTTTGGCATTAAAAGATATTTCGGGCTAGTAATTATTCCAAAAAATACTACGGATTCCGCAACAAAACCACTCATTCCTGGCAATGCAAGAGAAGCCATCGAGAAGCTACTGAACATGGTAAATATTTTTGGCATTGGGATAGCTATTCCTCCCATTTCGTCGAGATAAACAAGACGTATTCTATCGTAGCTCGTTCCTGCCAAGAAAAAAAGTGCAGCACCAATAAATCCATGAGAGATTATTTGTAAAATGGCTCCATTGATTCCCGTATCGGTTATGGAACCAATTCCTATAAGTGTGAAACCCATATGAGATACGGAGGAATAGGCTATTCTCTTTTTTAAATTGCGTTGACCGAAAGAAGTTGAAGCTGCATAGATTATTTGAATCGCTCCTACTATCATCAACCAGGGAGAAAATATAGAATGAGCATGGGGTAATAATTCCATATTGATCCGAACCAATCCATACGCTCCCATTTTTAATAAGATTCCCGCTAGAAGCATACATGTACTGTAATGTGCTTCTCCATGGGTATCTGGTAACCATGTATGTAGGGGTATAATCGGCGATTTGACAGCATAAGCAATAAGGAAGCCAAAATAGAATATTATTTCCAATCCCAAAGGATATGATTGATTAGCTAATGTTTCAAAATTTAATGTTGGCTCATTGGAGCCATATAAACCCATACCCGGAACTCCCATTAAGAGAAAAATAGAACCCCCCGCTGTGTACAAAATAAACTTTGTAGCTGAGTACAGACGTTTCTTCCCTCCCCATATGGATACAAGTAGGTAAACAGGAATTAATTCTAATTCCCACATGAGGAAAAAAAGTAAAAGGTCTCGAGAGGAAAATGATCCTATTTGACCACTATACATTGCTAACATCAGGAAATGGAACAATCGCGAATCTCTAGTAACTGGCCGAGCCGCTAAAGTAGCTAAAGTAGTGATGAATCCCGTCAGTAAAATGGGTCCTATGGAAAGTCCATCGATTCCCGGTCTCCAGTGAAAATCAAAAGTATTTATCCATTTATAAGCCTCCTCTAATTGGATTAATGGATCGTCCAATTGGAAATGATAACAGAACGCATAGGTCGTTAGAAGGAGTTCTAATAAGCATATACAAATAGTATACCACCGAACCACCTTATTTTTATTCCCTCTACGAGGGAGAAAGAAAATTGACGAACCCGCGGATATCGGCAAAACAACAATTATTGTTAACCAAGGAAAATAACTCGTGGTAAAGACAAGATAGACTTTGACCAGAAAAACCCGCGCTCGGAATAATTTCTCGAGTACGGGTTTTTGTCGGTAAAGAGGAATCAAATGGATTCAAGTGGATTTTTCTAGAACGTATCAATAAGCTAGACCCATGCTGCGAGTTGTCTCATGCCATAAGTAAACCCGAACACTCAAGAAATCTGTTGGACAAGCGGATTCACATCTCTTACAACCTACACAGTCCTCTGTTCTTGGAGCAGAAGCAATTTGTTTAGCTTTACATCCGTCCCAAGGTATCATTTCCAATACATCTGTGGGGCAGGCTCGTACACATTGAGTACACCCTATACATGTATCATAAATCTTTACTGAATGCGACATTGGATCTATAAATTTTTTGAACTTTATGAATTTTCGATCTGGCTTCATTAGTAATTGAATTATATATATTATGTTGTAGACGCCAGACGAATCAGTGGTTTACCAGAATTTTTTTGATAATCGATCTATTTCTGGATCTGTTCATGAGCAAGGGCCAAGATACTTTGATTTCTTACGTTTCAACAAGCATGGTCATACGAATCATACATGCTAGTTCTAAATTAGTGAATATATTGTAGATGTCTGTCTTTATTTATATCATTAATACTATTTATTCAACAAATTCGATTGATTGATACGAGTTGATTTTCTGTTACGATGGATCGATGAAACAATAGCCGGCCCAATAGCTGCTTCAGCGGCTGCAATAGCTATAACAAAAATCGAGAAAATATCTCCTTTTAATTGACGACTATCAAACAAATCAGAAAATGTTACGAGATTTATATTAACCGCATTCAGTATAAGTTCAAGACACATAAGTGCTCTAACCATGTTTCGACTTGTGATCAATCCATAAATACCGATAGAAAATAAATAGGCACTCAAAATAAGTACATGTTCGGTCATCATTGACCAACCCCTCATCAATCTTGATTCATTTCAATATGAACAACAATTTCACCGATTTGATTAGAATATAAATTAAGTACGAAACAAAGTAAGGTATTAGTAATGGATCGAACTAAACCCCTTTCAATTTCATATATGAACAATAGAATATGAAAATGGAACTGAAGGAAAATGGATGTGATAACATAGAACAAAACAAGACTTTATTTATTTTATTTTGGATCTAAGTATTTATTACTTAATTACTTTACTGCCGGGCCATAGCAATTGCACCTATCAAAGCAACTAAAAGAATTAGAGAAATGAGTTCAAATGGAAGGTAAAAATCTGTTGATAAATGAATCCCAATTTGTTGAACGTTACTTGTTAGGTCCTGCTCGATAATCTGATTTGATCTTGTAGTCCAAACAATCCCGTACCACGACGTATCCGAGATAGTAGTAATTAGTGAAAAAAGAATACTTGTACAAACCAGTGAAGTGACCCCATCCCCAACGGTCCAAAGATAGAAATCGTTGTAATATTCTGAACCATTCATGAACATCACAGCAAATAGGATTAAAACATTTACAGCTCCTACGTAAATAAGGAGCTGTGCAGCAGCTACAAAATAGGAGTTAGATGGAATATGGAATAAGGATATACAAACAAGAACCAGTCCCAACGAAAAAGCAGAATAAATTGGGTTGGTAAGTAAGACCACCCCCAGACCTCCTAATATAAGACCTGATCCCAGAAATACTAAAAGAATATCATGTATTGGTCCAGGTAAATCCATTATGTGTAAAAAAAGAGATAAATAAATCGAAATATTTCATAAACTTACTAACCGATCCAAGAAAAAAGAGGTTACCTTATTTTTTTTTTTTCTTGTATATGATACGTTCCTAATTGAATCCTAAAGGGGTGTAGATTTATATAGATACAGTTATTGGATCAATCCTGCTACTGTATCTGAAAGAGTAGTTTCGAAATTGTATATTTTGAAATCATCACAGATCTATGAATCCATTCTAAATCAAAATCAAGCCTTGATTCTCACCAATCAATAGTTATTTACTGACCTAGCAAAATGAAAGAAGCCTCACCCCTTTACTTTAGATCAAAACGGAATCTTAGTAATTGGTAATCGTTTTCGAATCAAGAGGTTTACCCCTGATTATTTTGATTGGAGTCGAATTCGTAATTGTTCGAATTGTGTAATCTCCAATTACTGACATTGGTAACCGACCCAAAGCAATTTGATTATAATTCAATTCGTGACGATCATAAGTAGAAAGTTCATATTCTTCAGTCATTGATAAACAGTTTGTTGGACAATACTCGACACAATTACCACAAAATATACAGATTCCAAAATCAATACTATAATTAAGCAATCGTTTCTTTCTAATATCCGTTTCCAATCTCCAATGAACAATGGGTAGATCTATGGGGCATACCCGAACACATACTTCACAAGCAATGCATTTATCAAATTCAAAATGGATTCGACCACGAAAACGCTCCGATGTGATCGATTTTTCATAAGGATATTGAATAGTCACAGGTAAACGATTCACGTGAGATAAGGTAATTATGAAACTTTGACCAATATACCTTGCAGCTCGTATTGTCTGTTGACCATAATTCATGAACCCAGTCACCATAGGGAACATATCGTGGATATCCATGAATAGTTTGATGTTTCTTTCTCTTGCTCTAGATAGGTTATGAATCTAGAATATCCTATTTTGTTATAGCGAAACGAGTTGGGAAGAAGTTGTTAATAATAGATTACCTAGAGAAATAGGTAAAAGAAATTTCCACCCAAGGTTTAATAGCTGGTCCATTCTCATCCTAGGTAAAGTCCATCTTGTTGTGATAGGAATGAACAGGAACAAATAAGCTTTAGCTAATGTAATAAGGATACCAACTGTCATTCCAAAGACTCCACCTGTTTTATTTATTCCAAAAGGTTCAGAAATGAATATGTACGGAATAGAGAAATTCCACCCGCCCAAGTAAAGAACTGTTACAAATAATGAAGAAACTAGTAGATTTAGGTAAGAAGCAACGTAAAATAAACCAGATTTAATACCTGAATATTCGGTTTGATAACCTGCTACTAATTCCTCCTCTGCTTCTGGTAAATCAAAAGGTAATCTTTCACATTCCGCTAGGGAAGAAATTAGAAAAACTATAAACCCTATAGGTTGACGCCACAGATTCCACCCCCAAAACCCATATTTTGACTGTGCCTCAACTATATCAACTGTACTTGAACTGTTAGATAATCATAGTCGATGATAACATCACTATTCCCATCGCTATTCCAGAACCGCACATGAGACCTCAGCTTCATACGGCTCCTCGATGGCCACAAATAAATCTAAGGACTGGTTCATTATTACCTCGGCATGTTTGTAGTGTAGATTAGAGTAACGATGTATCGAAGAGTCCCGAATTAGACCAATGGAATTCCGTCCGCCATAATCAAAAAAGCGCTTCCGAATTGATCTCATCCTTTATTTTCTAATTAGACTTAGAATTCTTTTAGTTCAGTAATAACTTAATCCTTCAATAAAATACTCGTTGTTTCAATAGATATTTCGACCCATACTTTTCGTACGAAAAATAATTAGACACTAATTCATGAGTTATAGTTGATAAATCATTATAAGAATTCTATCCGTATGAATATGGATAGGATTGAGGAAAGAAAGAATAAACAAAGATCTCTTATTATTCAGTTTTCCTATTGCATTCCATTTCTTTCGTTCCTGTTCTTCTTTCTCACTCAGAAGGGGGGTTTCTAAAAAAGAAAATCAAAGGATTACTTCGTTCTCGACAGTCATTTATTTAATCAGTGGATAGAAGCATACTCTGGATCGGAATCGTGAGGAAGTACTGCTTGATCATTTCTACGAACTTAAAGCCCTCATTATGATTCCTTTTATGTTATGCAGAAATACCCCTTTGGATACCTTACATTATCTTCATCACTAATCCTTTGTGTACCTTCGTGTTCCTAACCGTCCACTCATTTTTGATTGATCCCCGATATGGTAATACATACAACATACAACAACATACAATACAATAGTAGAAACTCCATACAGTTGATCTTTTGCACCCGCTTCAAGTCATGATGACTAATCAACCAATCTTGGGGTAAACAGTTTCGACCGCTTATGTTTACTTCCACTTTACTCTCGTACATAGGGAATGAGAATCAATCTTCTTACTGCAAATTCATAAGCTGTTTTGTTTCACTCATATAACTATCTGGTTTAACTCATCGACCCGAATGATGAATAAAAAGAGAAAGGTATCTATTCAACACATCCAACCCCTTTCCTGGAAATAAAGGAAAGGGGTAAAGGTTCATGTTCCAACGAATCACACGTAGAGATATTGATAACACACACGGAGTTAATGGTATTTCATAACTAATAGATTGAGCAGCAGCTCGTAGACCACCTGAAAAGGAATATTTATTATTCGATCCATATCCTGACATAAGAAGTCCAATAGGAGCAATACTGGAAATAGCGATCCATAAAAAAACGCCTATACTGAGATCGGCTAGAACAAGGCGATAGCCAAAAGGAATTACTAAATAGCTTAGTAGAATTGATATGACCGCTATAGATGGCCCCATACTGAATAAACGAACATCTCCTCTAGATGGGAGAAGATCCTCTTTCAAAAGTAGTTTGGTCCCATCTGCTAGAGCTTGAAGAATTCCCAAGGGGCCGGCATATTCAGGCCCGATACGTTGTTGTATCCCTGCAGATATTTCTCTTTCTAACCACACAATCACGAGTACGCCTATTGTGATTCCCGATACAGGAGTAAAAATAGGGACAAGCAGCCATAAGAGGTCATAGACCTCTTTTAAGGATTCCGATCTGGAAAAAGAATTGATAGCTTGTACTTCTGTCGTATCAATTATCATTTCAACGATCAACTTCTCCCATAATGATATCTATACTACCTAGTATCGTCATGATATCAGCCAATTTCATTCTTTTAACTAGCTGAGGAAGAATTTGCAAATTGATGAAACCAGGTGGACGAATTTTCCATCTCCAGGGAAAAACACTATTATCCCCTATCAGAAAAATTCCCAATTCTCCCTTTGGGGCTTCTACTCTCACATAAAGTTCTTGTTTCGACAATTCAAAAGTGGGAGAAGGCTTTTTACTAATGAATCGATATTCAAAACCATTCCATTCGGAATCACTTGCTCTATCAAAGCGTCGAACTTCTAAGTTCTCATAGGGCCCCCCCGGAATTCCTTCTAGAGCCTGTTGAATAATTTTTATGGATTCCGTCATTTCATTGATTCGTACTAAATAACGAGCTAATGAGTCTCCTTCTTTTTGCCACTGGACTTCCCAATCGAATTCATCGTAACACTCATAATGATCAACTTTACGAAGATCCCATTGGATTCCGGAAGCTCGTAGCATTGGTCCCGATAAACCCCAATTTATTGCTTCCTCCCCACCAATAATGCCCACCCCTTCAACTCGTTCCAAAAAAATGGGATTTTGCGTAATAAGCTTTTGATATTCAACAATTCCTGTTAAAGAATAATCGCAGAAATCCAAACATTTATCTATCCAGCCATGAGGTAGATCAGCAGCGACTCCCCCGATACGGAAATAATTATGCATCATTCGCATACCTGTAGCAGCTTCGAATAGGTCATATAGCAATTCCCTTTCTCTGAAAATATAGAAGAAGGGAGTCTGTGAACCGATATCTGCCATAAAAGGTCCAAGCCATAATAAATGAGAAGCTATACGACTCAGCTCCAGCATAATTACTCTGATATAGCTGGCTCTTTTGGGTACTTGAATATTTCCTAATTGTTCTGGTGCATTTACCGTTATTGCCTCTGTGAACATAGTAGCTAAATAATCCCAACGTGTTACATAAGGAAGATATTGTATAATTGTTCGGTTTTCCGCAATTTTTTCCATCCCTCTGTGTAAATAACCCAATACGGGTTCACAGTCAATAACATCTTCACCATCTAGAGTAACGATAAGTCGAAGAACACCATGCATTGATGGGTGGTGAGGACCCATATTAACTATCATGAGGTCTTTTCTTGTAGCCGGTACATTCATATGTTTTCTTCTCCGATCCATTATTCTATGAATTGCCGAAAACGAAATAAATGAGGTTCATCAAAATTCAAGATCTAATAAACCAAAGAATTCAAAAAATCTTCAAATTAACGAGTTTTTGGTTCCCGAATATCTAATTGATCGATTAATTTTTTATAACGCACTCTATTTTTCTTTGACAAATAAGCCAGCAGTCGTTGACGTTTTCCCAGAATTTTCCGCAAACCTATCTGAGATAAATAATCTTTTCTGTGCAATTCAAAATGTGAAGTAAGTCTCTGTATCTTATTGGTGAAACTGATTACTTGAAATTCAACAGACCCTTTGCTTTTTTCTTCTTTCGGAATAACTGAGATGAATGAATTTTTGACCATAACCATAAAAATTAAATTTCTCTCTCTTTTTTTTTTTCCACAGATATGGATTTTACCAATCAGGAATAATAATAATGCCAGTTATTTTGATCTGATACACCCAATAATCTGGATTTATTCATATATTACTTTGATTCTATCAAATCAAATCAAAATTCAATTCAAATGAATTGTAAGTACAATTTGTAATTTGATTCGATAGAAGGGCAATTTCTGTACCCACAAAATAAAATTATTTTGACCTAAGAAGATTCTGCCGAATCATTTCTAGATTCAATCCAATTGAGACGTTATTGAATCGGTATCATGTATTAGAATGTAACACAGCGTGTGTGTACATTCATATACCAGACCCGACACCTGATATATAGGAAATGTACCAACCATCAACTAATTCCGAATCGTGGATACATATGTATCCTTGACATACTGAAACGGCTGCCATTATTGGTATCAAACCAGTAGCGATTCATACAAGCTAAATCCTCTAATCGATAATTGGGCCAAAGAAACAATTTGAATTGAATGAATTTATTTATATCTGTATCAATATGCTTGTCCTCATCCAAAAATTGCCCCCAGTTCCTTACATTGTTGTCATTGAAAAATACCGGATTTCTATCCATAACATTCCTATTTCCGGAATTGAAACAAATTAGAATTCTCAATTCTCTACGACGCCTAGGGGATAGAATATTTTCAGGAACAAGCAAATCATAATGATTTTCGTCTCTATTCACAAGCATCTTTTTATGTTGTACAATGGATCCATTGAAAAAATTCTCATCAACATATCTTTTTTCTCGATATCTTCCATTAGTTTGGCATTTATTATTATGGACCAATGAGATACCTATGGTTTGATACATAATAAATTGTCTATCCCATTTTATAGACAGACGTACTGGTTCGAGAATCAATATTCCCTTTTTTATCAATTCTGGAAGAGTTAGATTCGTCTGAATTAACATTACATCCAGGTGCATTTCTCCTCCTTGAATAGAGGATATAGCAATTTCCTTTGCATTTATTAGTCTAAGCAGGAAACAATATACCTTAACATTATTGAAAATTCTGTGATTCAAAGGATCATCCCATCTCAATTGAAAAAGCAAATATTTTTTCAGGAATAACTCTAGTTTTGCTTTCTTGTTACTCTCGGGTTGTCCTTTCTTTTCACGTTTTTGAATGTCTGATTCCGTGTAATCCTTTTCAAAATCTTTTTGTCGTTTTCGTGCGTCTGAGCCAATATTTCCGTGGCCGAGCTGTTCTTTTTCTTCTTGATTTCGATTCTTTAATTCAAGATATTCTTTTTGATTAGATGATATACGAAGATCCTTTTTTTGATTTCCATTAATGTTTTTGTTTTCACTAATGTTTTCATTTCCATTAAAAATGAAAAGAAGTAATTTGATTGGTATAATCCACGGTTTGATCTTATATGCATCATAAAGTGGCACAAATTCTGAGAAGAACCAAGATTTCGTATTTAATATGGGACGATATAGCATTTCTTTATTCATTCCCATCAAAAAAAACTTTTTTTTTTGATTGGGTGGGTTGATTTCTTGATGAATCGTGAGATAGAAAAGATCTTTCTTATCAATCATTTGATAATAATCAGTCTCGGTCTTAGTCATTTTATTAATGTTGGTCCCGGTATCCGTATCGGGCCAGGACTCAATATCGATATTCTTTCTAAGAAATAAATCGAAAATTTTCCACTCCAAATATTTTCTATCCGTACTTTTACCCGTACCAATAATATACTCTTCTCCTATATAATCACTAATAGATATATCCCCCAGTACATAAAATGGTTCAATTTTAGGTGTGTTGTAATTATATGGAATCTCTCGGTCCTCGTTTACTTGTAATGAGGATGGATAAATATATGAGTCTTTCCTATCCCCATAATGAATATATTTATATGAAAAAAGATCATATCTGTAGTTTTTTTTTAATTTTTCTTTTTTGCTCGTCAATGAATTCACTTCATAATCATTTTTTTTCTCGTAATGAATGAATTGGGCTTTTTCATATGAATTCTTTTTTGAGTCTTTATTTTGAATCGTACGACGCCGATTGACCCTAGTTCGCCATTTTTGCGGTACTAATTTAGACCACCTAGCCTGAGATAAATTGTATTGATAATGACCCCTTAACCAGTTTTTCCATTCATTCATTCCAGAATTCGGAAATTTTTTATGCCTTGATTTGGAATCTAATATTCTTCGTGTTCCAAAAAAATTCCTGATTCTATCCTTAAGAATAAGATATGCTTCGCGATATTGAAGTAGAGATCTCAAATGATACTTCTTATTAATAGCTTGGATTTGTGATAATTTGTAAAATACAGATGCTTGTGAAAAGGAATATAGGTCACCAGAAATCTTTGATTTATTATTACGAATATCAGAAAGATACTTTTTTATAGTCGAAATAAAGTGCACTTTTTTTTGATTTGTTTCATCAATCCCTTCTTTATTTTTTTCATCATTGTGAATGTATTTATCAATAATCTTTTTTGTTGATTCAAGGAAAAGTTGTACATTGACTCTAGAAACATTAACAGTACATAGAAAGATATGTATGTATATTCTTTCGTTGAAAAATGTCAAAAAATAGTGCCATTTGCGTATGAATATGAATCTGTTACTTCTTCTTTTTGATATCTGCCAAATATGTTTCTGCGATTCCGATCTTTTATCACCACAACTTGTATCGTTAGGACTAATATTTATATCCGGAGTTAGAAATATTTTTCTTTTGTCTTTTGCACCCCTTTCTATTTGATTTCTGATTAGGGTTGTTCTATCAGACAGATCTTTCCTTTTTTTTTCTGTCAGTGAATAATTTGCCCAATCCATGAATCTAATTCGAATGGTCGATTCAGGAACTGTTTTATTACTGCTTATAATTATGGAATCTTTTCCATTTGCATTCGGTTCATATACTTTCTTCAATACAAATAAGAAAATTGGATTTACGTTTGCAAACTCTTTTATTATTCTTTTTAAAAATAGAACCGTTTTGATAATCCATCTTGTTTTTTCTTTTGAGACCTTTATAAACTGTTTTGTTTTTTCTTTGAAAACTCTTAGAACTAGAAAACTTTTTTTTTTCACTTTTCTCTTTTTTTTTTCGAATTCATTATAAATAGGTTCAAAAAAGGAAGGTTGTTGTCGGGCAGAACCAAAAGGTAGTTCGGTTTCCCTTCCCCAGATTGTTAAAAAACAAAAATTTTCAGTTTTCCCTTTCTTTTGGATTGGATCTCTATGATGGGGTCGTAGTTTGGATTTGCGCCAGGGTTTCAGACAGAAAGGAAATAGGATTTTTATCTGAATACCATCTGTTAACCAGTTTTTCGGAAATTCTGTTTCTGATAATTGAACACCATTATAGGTGCATTTAACATGCATTTCTCTATTCCACTCCTTCAAATCCTCGTACCACTCGGGGAATTGAAATAAGAACATACGGCCGAGGTTTTTAGCTATTATCAATGAAGGCAATATGATGTATTTTCTAAGAATCGATTGGGTTACTAACATAGTACCTCTTATTGCTTGAGCAAATATAATAGTATCCCAAGTTTCTGCTATTGCTATCCTTTCATTCTCGTTTTTTTTATCCGCAATTTTTTTTGCCTTTTCTTTTGCCTCTTCCTCCTCAGAATCCGAAGTTTTTAATTTCGGTCCTGTATCTATCCAATTTCTAAAAATGAGATTCATTGTTCGGGAGATATCAAAAGAAAAAAAAAAAGTTTTGTCTATTCTGTCCAAAAAAAGCAGGGAATGCACATTCGCTTGAAACATTTCCCAAGTCACTATTTTACGTCTTTGAGCGCGCATGGATCCTTTTACTATATCCCGACGAAAATCTGATTGTTGCGAGTAACGTACCAAAGCCAACTCTTCTGCTTGATCACTATTAGTACTGGTACTAGTATCAGTATTGGTATTCTGATCCGGATCCGCCTTATCAGTATAAATTACCACACGTTTGGCTTTTCTTGAACGAATCCCATGATTTTCTGTTGATTCTTCCTCATTTTCCTCCTCCCGCTCTTCAAAAGAATTGATCAATTTGTATGATCGTCGAGGAATCTTTTTACCGATTTCTTCTATTCCAATAGATTTATTTTTTATTGTTTGATTATTTGGATCAGTTGTAATTACATCGAATAGAAATTTCAAACATTTTGTTTTATTTTCTGAATCAAATCTTCTTTGTTCGGATATTAAAACAAGCTTTTTAAAATGAAGACTAAAGCCAGTTGTTGATTTCCTAGCTAATTCACTGATAGAGGTCAAGAAAGGACCAATGTCTGTCGATAATGATTCTCCATTAAATGTATCCATTTTATGTTCAAGTTTTTGGTAATCAGTAGGAAGCCTATCATGAATCTTATTTATCCAAACCATTCCTATAGAATCTTCTGTCGAAGTGATTGAGTCATCCACCATTGAACGTGAATACACTTTTTTGATTGTTCCACGATATGGTCCGTTTAAAAAAGGATCATACACTCTAGGCAAGCATTCTTGGTTATTCTTATCTTCTTGGTTATTCTTATCTTCTTGGTTATTTTTATCATTATACAATCTGGTCCTTTTTTCAAGCACATCCATAGTAAGAGATCC